GAATCGCAAATTTCTGATTCTTCTTTTGATAAAGAAGGGACAAAAGAACAGGAAAAAAAAGAGGAAAATGATCGAATAACAATAGCAGAAACTTGGGATAGCATTCTATTTGCTCAAGTAATGAGAGGTTTGATGTTAGTAACACAATCTTTTCTTCGAAAATATATTGTATTACCTTCATTGATAATAGCTAAAAATATGGGCCGTATGTTATTATTCCAATTTCCTGAATGGTACGAGGATTTGAAGGAATGGAATCGAGAAATGCACGTTAAGTGCACCTATAATGGTGTTCAATTATCAGAAACAGAATTTCCAAAAGATTGGTTAACAGATGGAATTCAGATAAAGATTTTATTTCCTTTTTGTCTGAAACCTTGGCGAAGACAAAGATCTAAGGTACGATCTCATTATATAGATTCAATGAAAAAACAAGTAAAAAAAGACAATTTTTCTTTTTTAACAGTATGGGGAATGGAAGCGGAACTTCCCTTTGGTTCTCCCCGAAAACGACTTTCTTTTTTTGAACCCATTTTTAAAGAACTCGAAAGAAAAATTAGAAAGCTAAAAAAACAATTTTTTCTCGTTCTAAGGGTCTTAAAGGAAAGAGAAAAATGGTCTCTACAAATTTCAAAAGAAAAAAAAGGATGGGTCATCAAAACAGTTCTTGTTATAAAGCGAATAATGAAAGAACTTGAAAAAGTAAATCCGATTTTTTCATTTGAATTGAAGAAGGTGAAAGTATATAAACCAAATAAAAATGGAAAAGATTCAAAAATAAATAATAAAATTAACCATGAATGGACCATACCAATTCGATCTATGAATTGGACAAATTATTCACTCATAGAAAAAAAAATGAAAGATCTTTATGATAGGATAATCACAACCAAGAATCAAATAGAACAAATCACAAAAGACAATAAAAAAACAGTTTTAACCTATGATGATAAAATAAAAGGATCAGAATCACAGAAATATAGTTGGCAGATATTAAAAAGAAACAATATACGATTAATACGTAAATCACATTTTTTTATAAAATTTTTCATTGAAAAAATATACATGGATATCTTGCTATGTACCATAAACATTCCCAGAATCAATATACAACTTTTTTTTGAATCAACAAAAAAAATTATCAATAAATACACTTACAACCATGAAACAAATCAAGAAAAAATTGATGAAATAAATCCAAATAGAATGAACTTTATTTCAACTATAAAAAAGTGGGTTTCAAATACTAATATTAGTAATAAAAATTTAAATAGTTATACTTGCTTGTCCCAAGCATATGTATTTTACAAATTATCACAAACCCAATTACTTAACAAGTATAACTTGAAATATATATTTCAAGATCATGAAACCCATTATTATCTTAGGGATAAAATAAAGGATTATTGTATAACACGAGGACTATTTGATTACAAATCAAGGCATAATAAAATTCAAAAGTCTGGAATGAATAACTGGAAAAACTGGTTAAAGGGTTTTTATCAATACAATTTTTCCCGGATAAAATGGTCTCGATTAGTCCCGAAAAAATGGCGAAATAGAGTCATTCGTATGATTAAAAATAAAGACTCAATTAAATTTAATTCATATGAAAACAAAAAAGACCAATTAAGTCATTATGTAAAAGAAGATTATTCCGTAACGGTTTCGTTCAAAAAAAAAAAAAAAAAATTGGTTAAAAAACACTACAGATATGATCTTTTATCACATAAATATATGAATTATGAATATATTAATTATGGGGATAAGAAAAACTCCTATTTTTATGGATCAACAGTACAAGTAAAGGAGAACCGGGAGATTCCATATCTATATAATTTCAATACATCGAAACCTGACGCATTTTATCTATTGGTAAGTACAACTATTAGTGATTATCTAGAGGAAAGATATCCTATTGATACGAATATAAATCGGGATAGAAAATATTTTGATTGTAAAATTCTCCATTTTTGTCTTATAAAAAATATTGATATCGAGACTTGGACCAATGCGCATATTGGTATCAAGATTAATAAAAATACTAAGACTCAAACTAATAAGTATAAAAACAAAATGAAAAAGAAAGATATTTCGTTTCATAAAGAAATCAACTTATACAAGAAAAAAAAAAACTTTTTTGATTGGATGGGAATGAATAAAAAAAGGTTATATTATAATCCTACCATAGCAAAACTAAAATCTTGGTTCTTACCAGAATTTGTGCTACTTTTTGAAACATATAAAATTAAACCATGGATTATACCAATCCAATTTCTTCTTTTAGATTTTCATAAAAATGAAAAGATTAGTCAATATGAAAACATCAACAAAAAAAAAAAAAAAAACCTTCCCATATTATCTAATCAAAAAGAATATATTGATTTAGAAAATTCTAACCAAGAAAAAAACAAACAACAATATCCAAAATATCTTGGATATGATCTAGGAAAACAAAACGAAAAAAAAGATGTTGAAGATAATTACGCGGGATCAGACATTAAAAAACGTAGAAATAAAAAAGAATTTAAGAAGATCAAGGAAGCGGAACTAGATTTATTACTAAAAAAATATTTCCTTTTTCAATTAAGATGGGATGATTCTTTGAGTCAAAGAATGATCAATAATATTAAGGTATATTGTCTCTTACTTAGATTGACAAATGCAAAGCAAATTGCTATATCCTCTATTCAAAGAGGAGAAATGCGTCTGGATGTAATGCTGATTCAAAAGGATCTTGTTCTTACAGAATTGATAAAAAGAGGAATATTAATTATCGAACCAGTTCGTTTATCTATAAAAAGGGATGGGCAATTTATTATCTATCAAACCATAAGTATTTCATTAGTTGATAAAGGTAAAGATAAAGTTAAAACTAATGAAAAATTCATAAAAAAACGAAATGTTGATAAGAATAATTTAGACAAATCCATTGCACAACATAGCGATATGCCTGTGAATGAAGAAAAAAAAAATAATTATAATTTTATTGTTCCTGAACATATTCTATCTCATCGACGTCGGAGAGAGTTGAGAATTCTAATTTGTTTCAATTTCTGGAATTGGAATGATATAGATAAAAATCCACAATTTTGCAACGAAAACAAAATAATAAACTGTGGACAATTTTTTAATGAGGACAAGCATCTTAATAGAGATGCAAACAACTTTATTAAATTAAAATTATTTCTTTGGCCTAATTACCGATTAGAGGATTTAGCTTGTATGAATCGTTACTGGTTTGATACCCATAACAGCAGTTGTTTTAGTATGTTAAGGATATATATGTATCCCCAATCCAGAATAAGTTAATAAACTAATATTATATTTCCTATATATCACCTGCCATAACATATGCATATGTTATATTACATTTTAGTACATGATATTGATTTATTTTTGGATCTTAGGAATAATAAATTAGTAGAATCTTTAATTAAGTAAAAAAAAATCACTCTCTTTCGTGAATGTGTAAATGTATTATATTTTATTCTATCGAAATCCCATTTTATGTTTGAAATAAAAATGGGGTTTCGATAGAATAAAAAAGTATGAATAAATCTAAACTTTTGTTTATATCAAATTAAAATGACTGACATAATCATAACATAATATAATAATAATTATTATTTTTCCTGATCGGTAAAAATAAAAAAAAAGATAGAAGAATTTTTTTATGGTCAAAAATTCATTCATTTCAGTTATTCTGCAAGACGAAAAAGAAGAAAACAAAGGGTCTGTTGAATTTCAAGTATTCAGTTTCACCAATAAAATACGGAGACTCACCTCGCATTTGGAATTGCACAAAAAAGATTTTTTATCTCAAAGAGGTCTACGAAAAATTCTGGGAAAACGTCAACGGCTGTTGGCTTATTTGTCAAAGAAAAATAGAGTAAGTTATAAAAAATTAATTGGTCAGTTAGATATTCGGGAGCTTAAAACTCGTTAATTTGAGGATTCATTTGAAATTTTTTTTAGGTTTTTATTTTTCTAAACCTCGTTTTGAGAAATTCATGGAATAATGAATTAGGAAAGAAAAGATATGACTGTACCGGCTACAAGAAAAGATCTCATGATAGTCAATATGGGCCCTCATCACCCATCGATGCATGGTGTTCTTAGACTCATTATAACTCTCGACGGTGAAGATGTTATTGACTGTGACCCCGTATTGGGCTATTTACACAGAGGAATGGAAAAAATAGCGGAAAACCGAACAATTATACAATATCTTCCTTATGTAACACGTTGGGATTATTTAGCTACTATGTTCACCGAAGCAATAACAGTAAATGCACCAGAACAATTGGGAAATGTTCAAGTACCCCAAAGGGCCAGCTATATCAGAGTAATTATGCTAGAGCTGAGTCGTGTAGCTTCGCATTTGTTATGGCTTGGGCCTTTTATGGCGGATATCGGTGCGCAGACTCCCTTTTTCTATATTTTCAGAGAGAGAGAATTGCTATATGATCTATTCGAAGCTGCCACAGGTATGCGAATGATGCATAATTATTTCCGCATCGGAGGAATAGCTGCTGATCTACCTCATGGTTGGATAGATAAATGTTTAGATTTCTGCGATTATTTTTTAACGAGTGTTGTTGAATATGAAAAACTTATTACGCGGAATCCCATTTTTTTGGAACGAGTTGAAGGAGTGGGCATTATTGGTGGAGAAGAAGCAATAAATTGGGGCTTATCAGGACCCATGTTACGAGCTTCTGGGATCCAATGGGATCTTCGTAAAGTTGATCATTATGAATGTTACAATGAATTCGATTGGGAAGTCCAATGGCAAAAAGAAGGGGATTCATTAGCTCGTTATTTAGTACGAATTGGAGAAATGAGGGAATCCATAAAAATTATTCAACAGGCTTTAGAAGGAATTCCCGGAGGACCCTATGAGAATTTAGAAATTCGGCGCTTAGATAGAGCAAGGAATTCCGAATGGAATGATTTTGAATATAGATTCATTAGTAAAAAACCTTCGCCTAATTTTGAATTGTCGAAACAAGAACTTTATGTAAGAGTAGAAGCCCCAAAGGGAGAATTAGGAATTTATTTGATAGGAGATAATAGTTTTTTCCCCTGGAGATGGAAAATTCGTCCGCCCGGTTTTATCAATTTGCAAATTCTTCCTCAGCTAATTAAAAGAATGAAATTGGCTGATATCATGACAATACTAGGTAGTATAGATATCATTATGGGAGAAGTTGACCGTTGAAATGATAATTGGCACAACAGAAGCACAAACTATCAATTATTTTTCTAAATTAGAATCCTTAAAAGAAGTCTATGGACTCATATGGCTATTTATCCCTGCTTTGACCCTTATATTGGGAATCATAATAGGAGTACTAGTAATTGTATGGTTAGAAAGAGAAATATCCGCAGCGATACAACAACGTATTGGACCCGAATATGCCGGCCCGTTGGGAATTCTTCAAGCTCTAGCGGACGGGACTAAATTACTTTTTAAAGAGGACCTCCTACCATCTAGAGGAGATATTCGTTTGTTTAGTATCGGACCGTCTATAGCAGTCATATCAATTGTATTAAGTTATTTAATAATTCCTTTTGGGTATCGACTTGTTTTAGCTGATCTCAGTATAGGTGTTTTTTTATGGATCTCCATTTCAAGTATTGCTCCTATTGGGCTTCTTATATCAGGATATGTATCGAATAATAAATACTCTTTTTTAGGTGGCTTGCGAGCTGCGGCTCAATCTATTAGTTATGAAATACCATTAACTCTATGTGTGTTATCAATATCTCTACGTGTGATTCGTTAGAACATGAACTTTGACCTCAAAATGAAATAAAGGAAAGAGGAATTAATATATTGGATAGATATAGATATTTTTATTTTTTTATTCATCAGAGTTATTCAGGTCGATGAGTTAAACCAGATAGTTATATGAGTAAAATAAAACAGCTTATCAATGTGTAGTAAAAAGATAAAATCTCATTCCCTATATATAAGAATAAAGCCGAAGTAAACATTAAGGAGTATAAACTCTTTATCCCAAGATTGAGATTCTTTAATTAGTCATCATATCTTGAAGCGGGTACAAAAGATCAACTGTATGGGATTACTGTCTTGTATGTATTACCATACAGGAGATCAATCAAAAATTCAGTGGACGGTTAGGAACACCAAGGTACACAAAGGATTAGTAATAGAGATAATGTAAGGTATCAAAAAAGAGGTATTTTCACATAAAACGAATCATTAAGATGATAGGGGCTTTAAGTTGGTAGAAATGATCAAGCAGTACTTCCCCACGATTCCGATCTAGAGTATGCTCCTAGTCACTGATTAAAGAAATAACTATCAAGAACGAATTAATCCTTTATTCTCAGGAATACCTCTTACGAGAAAGAAGAACAGGAACAAAAGAAATAGAATATAAAAAAGATCTTTATTTATTTTTTCCTACATCTATACCAATATATATGTATATATGAAATTCTTATTCTTTATTATTCAGTAAAGAATGTCTAATTCTTTTTATCTCTTGATCTAACGAGTATTTTATTGAAAGATTAAGTTATTACCGAAGATTTTATTATAAGGGATGAGATCAATTCGGAAGCGCCCTTTTTTTGTTATTCTAGCAGACAGAATTCCATTGGTCTAATTTTTGGGACTCTACACGGTATTTTTATTCTATCTACCCCACCCCACAAAAATACCTATAATAATACCGAACCAGTCCTTAATTTGTACGCGGCCATAGAGGAGCCGTATGAAGCTGAGGTCTCATGTACGGTTTTGGAATAGCGGTGAGAACAGTTATGTTATTATCGACTATGATTATCGAACAGTTCAAGTACAGTTGATATAGTTGAGGCGCAGTCAAAATATGGTTTTTGGGGGTGGAATATGTGGCGTCAACCTATAGGGTTTATCGTTTTTCTAATTTCTTCTCTAGCAGAATGCGAGAGATTACCTTTTGATTTACCAGAAGCAGAAGAAGAATTAGTAGCAGGTTATCAAACCGAATATTCTGGTATCAAATATGGTTTATTTTATATTGCTTCTTATCTAAATCTCTTAGTTTCTTCATTATTTGTAACAGTTCTTTATTTAGGTGGGTGGAATTTATCTATTCCATACATATCTGTTCCTGAACTTTTCGGAATAAATGAAATTGCTAGAGTCTTTGGAATAACAATTGGTATCTTTATTACATTAGCTAAAGCTTATTTGTTTCTTTTTATATCTATCACAACAAGATGGACTTTACCCAGGATGAGAATGGACCAACTATTAAATCTTGGATGGAAATTTCTTTTACCTATTTCTCTAGGTAATTTATTATTGACAACGTCTTCCCAACTTGTTTCACTATAAATAACACAATACGATAATGGTATTCTAGACTCATAACCTCTCTTAAACAAGAGAAAGAAACATAAACTTATTCGTGGATATCTATAATATGTTTCCTATGGTGACTGGGTTCATGAATTATGGTCAACAAACAATACGAGCCGCAAGGTATATTGGTCAAAGTTTCATAATTACCTTATCCCATTCAAATCGTTTACCTGTAACTATTCAGTATCCTTATGAAAAGTCGATCACATCAGAACGTTTCCGTGGTCGAATCCACTTTGAATTTGATAAATGTATTGCTTGTGAAGTATGTGTTCGTGTGTGCCCCATAGATCTACCTGTTGTTGATTGGAGATTTGAAGGAGATATTAAAAATAAAATATTGATTAACTATAGTATAAATTTTGGTGTCTGTATATTTTGTGGTAACTGTGTCGAATATTGTCCCACTAACTGTTTATCAATGACTGAAGAATATGAACTTTCTACTTATGATCGTCACGAATTGAATTATAATCAAATCGCTTTGGGTCGGTTACCAATGTCAGTAATTGGAGACTACACAATTCAAACAGTTATGAATTCCACTCAAATAAAAATAGACAAAGGTAAATATTTTGATTCAAGAACAATTACCAATTAGTAAGATTTTATTTTTCTATTTTGATAGAAAGGATCGAAGCTTCTTTATTTATTTTTTTTAGTCAATGTAACTAGAAAGTAAAACGATAACTATTGATTGTTGAGAATAGCGGGTTTCTTTAATATTTTTCGTTTTGATTTGGAAATATAAGATTCCAACTCTTCTTTTCTTCTGAATAAATTAAAATGAAAAAGTTGAGTTGGCCCAATAACTTTATCTACATTAATCTATATTACAATCTATACTGCATTATTACATTAAGATTTTATTTAGGAACGGTATCATAGACAATTAAAAAAATAGGCTAATTTTTACTTCCTGGACTATTCAGTAAGGTCATGAAATCTTTCGATTTATTTATTTATTTTCTTATTTCATACATAATGGATTTACCTGGATCAATACATAATATTGTTGTAGTATTTCTGGGATCAGTTCTTATATTTGGGGGCCTGGGAGTAGTATTATTTACCAATCCAATTTATTCTGCCTTTTCGTTGGGATTGGTTCTTGTTTGTATATCCTTATTCTATATTCTATCGAATTCTTATTTTATAGCTGCTGCACAACTTCTTATTTATGTGGGAGCCATAAATGTCTTAATCATATTTGCTGTAATGTTCATAAATGGCTCAGAATATTCCAATGTTTCCCGCCTTTGGACCCTTGGAGATGGAGTTACTTCACTGGTTTGTACAAGTATTTTTTTTTTTTCATTAATTATTACTATTCCAGATACGTCATGGTACGGAATTCTTTGGACTACAAGATCAAACCAGATTCTAGAACAGGACCTAATAAGTTATGTTCAACAAATTGGAATTCATTTATCAACAGATTTTTATCTTCCATTTGAACTCATTTCTATAATTCTTTTAGTTTCTTTAATAGGTGCAATTACTATGGCTCGTCAATCATAAATACTTATGATTTAAAAAAATTTTAGAATTATAAATTTGAAATAAAATAAAAAAGGTGTAAAGGTTTAAGATTTTTAGTTAAATCTATTGCCAATACCTTCTATTGTTCTGTAATATTTTGTTCTATTCTAGTCAATGAAATCAGTTGAATTGTTATTCATATTTAAATGAATCTAAATTGATGAGGAGTTAGTCAATGATGTTCGAGCATGTACTTTTTTTGAGTGTCTATTTATTTTCTATCGGTATCTATGGATTAATCACAAGTCGAAACATGGTTAGAGCACTTATGTGTCTTGAGCTTATACTAAATTCAGTTAATATCAATCTCGTAACATTTTCTGATTTATTTGATAGTCGCCAATTAAAAGGAGACATTTTCTCCATTTTTATTATAGCTATTGCAGCGGCTGAAGCTGCTATTGGATTAGCTATTGTTTCATCGATCCATCATAACAAAAAATCAACTCGTATCAATCAAGCAAATTTGTTGAATAATTAAATTAGTCGTAATCATTCATTATGTAATCATTGATTTTCATTATATAAATTATATAATAATAAAATAATAATTTATATTAATTTGTTAGATTTATTCAAATTTAAAATAGAATTAAAATTCCATTAATATTAATTAAATATTGTATTATTTGTTGACCAATTTGAATTCAGATGTGCGACTTGTATTGTATGACTGTGGTTGTTGAAAGAGAAATCAAAGTATCTTGGCACTTTTTCATGAACAAATTTAGAAATATATTGATTCTTAAAAAAATTAATAAATCATTGATTCATCTGGTGTCTACAATATAAACATATAATTAATTTACTACCAGTTATTTTTACCATACCAGATCGAAAATTTTTTATGTTCAAAACGGGAATTTATAGATTTAATGTCACATTCAGTAAAAATTTATGATACATGTATAGGGTGTACTCAATGTGTGCGCGCCTGTCCTACAGATGTATTGGAAATGATACCTTGGGACGGATGTAAAGCTAAACAAATTGCTTCCGCACCAAGAACCGAGGATTGTGTAGGTTGTAAGAGATGTGAATCCGCTTGCCCGACAGACTTTTTGAGTGTCCGTGTTTATTTATGGCATGAAACAACTCGCAGCATGGGTCTATCTTATTAATTGATACGTTACAAAAACTCCACTTGAATCATTTGATTCCTCATTTACCGACAAAAGCCCGTGCTCGGAATAATATATTGATTTTATCGAGTACGGGCTTTTCTGGTCAAAGCGTATCTTGTCTTTATCACGAGTCATTTTCCTTGGTTTTGGTTAACAATACTTGTTGTTTTGCCTATATTCGCGGGTTCTTCCATTTTTTTTCTTCCCCATAAGGGGAATAAGGTGTTTCGATGGTATACTATATGTATATGCTTATTAGAACTCCTTTTAATGACCTATGCATTCTGTTATCATTTCCAATTGGACGATCCCTTAATCCAATTGGAAGAAGATTGGAAATGGATAAATATTTTGGATTTTCACTGGAGACTGGGAATCGATGGGCTTTCCGTGGGACCCATTTTACTGACAGGATTTATTACTACTTTAGCTACTTTAGCGGCTTGGTCAGTTACTCGAAATTCACGATTATTCCATTTCTTTATGTTAGCAATGTACAGTGGTCAAATAGGATCATTTTCTTCTCGAGACCTTTTACTTTTTTTTATCATGTGGGAGTTAGAATTAATTCCTGTTTACTTACTTTTATCCATGTGGGGAGGAAAGAAGCGCTTATACTCGGCTACAAAGTTCATTTTGTACACTGCGGGGGGTTCTATTTTTCTATTAATAGGAGTTCTAGGTATGGGTTTATATGGCTCCATTGAACCGACATTAGATTTTGAAAGACTTGCTAATCAATCATATCCTATGGCATTGGAAATAATATTCTATTTTGGCTTCCTTATTGTTTATGCTGTCAAATCGCCGATCATACCCCTACATACATGGTTACCAGATACCCATGGAGAAGCACATTACAGTACATGTATGCTTCTTGCCGGAATTTTATTAAAAATGGGAGCATATGGATTGATTCGGATCAATATGGAATTATTACCCCGTGCTCATTCCATATTTTCTCCGTGGTTGGTGATAGTGGGAACAATACAAATAATCTATGCGGCTTTAACCTCTTTTGGTCAACGCAATTTAAAAAGGAGAATAGCCTATTCCTCTGTATCTCACATGGGTTTCACAATTATAGGAATTGGTTCTATAACCAACATGGGACTAAATGGAGCCATTCTACAAATACTTTCTCATGGATTTATTGGTGCTGCACTTTTTTTCTTGGCAGGAACCTGTTGTGATAGAATACCTCTTGTTTCTCTCGACGAAATGGGGGGGATAGCTGTCCCGATGCCGAAAATATTTACAATGTTCAGTAGCTTTTCGATGGCCTCTCTTGCATTGCCAGGGATGAGTGGTTTTGTTGCGGAATTAGTAGTATTTTTTGGAATAATTACCAGCTCAAAATATCTTTTAATTCCAAAAGTACTAATTACTTTTGGAATGGCAATTGGAATGATATTAACTCCTATTTATTTATTATCTATGTTACGTCAGATGTTCTACGGATACAAGTTATTCAATGTTCCAAATTCTAATTTGGTGGATTCTGGACCACGAGAACTTTTTGTTTCGATCTGTCTCTTTTTACCAATAATAGGTATTGGTATTTATCCCGATTTCGTTCTCTTACTATCAGTTGACAAGGTACAAGCTATCTTATCTAATTATTTTTTATAGATAGTTTTTATTAATGAGACGGCAAGTCTTATAATTCTGTAAAATAAAGTGAATTAGAGTTGTAATGAGATGTATCTCGAGTTTTTGCGAACCATTTTATTTCTGGAGTCAAATGGTTCGCAAAAACTCGAGATACATATGAGATGATGTTCTTATGTTATGTATCTATCGTTTATTCAATTAGATGTTAATGTGAATGAACCATAACTATGTAAACCTATTCCTAATAGATTGATCCCAAAATAACATATCCAAATTATAAGAAATCCTATAGAAGCCGCAAGTGCCGAATGTGTATCTTGTAAACTTTTATTTGTTCTAGTATGTGAATAAATCGCGAATATGATCCAAGTAATAAATGCCCAAGTTTCCTTAGGGTCCCAATTCCAATAAGATCCCCAAGCCTCATTAGCCCATACTGCTCCAGAAAGAATGCCTATGGTTAAAAAGGTAAAGCCTAAACTAATGACACGATAACTCCAATAATCTAAACGCTGAGTTAATTGATATTTGTAATAATTTCGAAATGAAATAAAAGAAGTGTTTTTAAAAAACATATCGATGTTTTTTCGAAATGTAACGACTAAAAGAGCGACTGATAATAATGATCCACATAAAAGAGCTGCATAGCTTAATAGCATCATACTTACGTGCATCATTAACCACTGAGATTGTAGAGCGGGTACTAATATAGCGGATTGATGCATTTCGGTTGAAAGACCCGACGTGGCGAAACCTTGGGTAAAAATAGCACTTGGCGCGGTTATTACGCTTAAATAATTTTTATTATTTCGTATTTTAGGAATCATATGAATAATGGAGAAACTCCATGAAAGGAAGATTAATGACTCATATAAATTACTTAATGGGGAATGACCCGAATAAATCCAACGAATAACTAATAATCCTGTTATAGATAAAAAGGTAGCTATCATACCTCTTTCCGATGAATTGCGTAATTCTACGATTTCGTGGACTAATAAGGTCATAAAATGAATCGTAATCACAATTGAAATAATCGAAAAAGAGATATGAGTTAATATATGTTCTAAAGTTGCAAATATCATAAAAAGGGCGGGGGTTCTCCATTATAGAATTAAAATCAAAAATTAAATATATTATAGGATCCGCTGTGTCCCTTTTAGGGGATGCCGCCACTCGGACTCGAACCGAGATGCTCTAGCACTGCTTCCTAAGAACAGCGTGTCTACCAATTTCACCATGGCGGCTTATTTGAAATATTAATAAATAATAGTCAATTCATGTTGAATGGTCAAGATTCAAGGATTCAATATAGTTAGTAAATATTAGAACCGATGAAATAAAGACTTATTGAAATTAAGATTTGAATGTTTACTAAGTATCGCCGTAGGGTTTAGCTTTAAGAATCAACTTTCATGTATCTAGTTTAGAATGTAAAAATGGAATTATACCAAAACAGTCAGAACTAGATAGTTTTGTTCCGGGTCGAGTTATAGAACTCAAAATCATCCTTTTTTATTTTTAGATGATTTTTTAATTAATGTATTGAAAATTAAAAAGATTAATTAAAAAAAATTAATGTCATATTTATTGTAATTTTATTCGAGGCATTTTTCTAATAATTTCGATATCTTAGTATCATTAATAATACTCTTCGTAATTTATTATAAATACTATCTAGTAACTATACTTCTAATTAGGTTTTGGGCTAGGCATATAACAAAAAACTTTTTCTCTATCAATTAAATTTTCACAATAGAATATTTAATTGATAGAGAAAAATTAGAATACTTAGTACTATACTAAGAGGCCAGTAAACATAAGAATTATTATTTACTATATAACACGCCACAGCAGTTAGTTCTAACTAATATTGATATTAATAAGTTCTTAATGGTATGTCGATTTAGATTATTCCGAAATTTTATTACTTGTTTGTTGCACAAAAAAACTTTTTGAATGTCCAGTGGAAACCGATTTAGCTAAAGAAAGAGCTTTTACTGCCGTTAAATATCCCTTCTTCTTCCAAATATTTCTACGAATACGTTTTTTTGATCGAGAAATACGTTTTTTTGGAACCGCCATTCAAAAACAAAATACTAATTTTTATTATTGTATGTGAAAGACATATATTTAGATCGTTTTTTCGTCATTATCCATACTTATCCCATGGATAATAAATACTTTGTTCAAAACCTGTAAAACATATCATAATAATATAAATATAATTCTATCTAATTATATAATATATATGTAAATATGTAAAAATAAATATATACATATATACAAAATATACCAAAAGATTATGAATTATCTATACGTATCCATGTATATATACCTATGCCATATCACATATATATCTAGGGCTAAATGAAATAGATAATAATTTTTTTTTTTTTTTTATTTTTGTTGATTTCTTTTATTATTGTTCTTTTGGTTGGTGGATTTTAAACAATTAAATTTATAACAATAAAAAAACAAATATTTTTTTATGGAACAAACATATCAATACGCATGGATAATACCCTTTCTTTCACTTCCAGTTACTATGTCAATAGGATTTGGACTTCTGTTTATTCCTACAGCAACAAAAAATATTCGTCGTATGTGGGGTTTTACTAGTGTTTTACTGCTAAGTATAACTATGGCCTTTTCGGCCAGTCTGTCTATTCAGCAAATAAATGGAAGTTTTATCTATCAATATTTATGGTCTTGGACTATCAATAATGATTTTTCCTTAGAGTTTGGACACTTGATCGATCCACTTACTTCTATTATGTTAATACTAATTACTACTGTTGGAATCATGGTTCTTATTTATAGTGACAATTATATGTCTCATGATCAAGGATATTTTAGATTTTTTGCTTATATGAGTTTTTCTAATACTTCCATGTTGGGATTAGTTACTAGTTCCAATTTGATACAAATTTATATTTTTTGGGAACTCGTGGGAATGTGTTCATATTTATTAATAGGTTTTTGGTTTACACGACCGGTTGCAGCAAGTGCTTGCCAAAAAGCCTTTATAACTAATCGTGTAGGAGACTTTGGTTTATTATTAGGAATCTTAGCTTTTTATTGGATAACTGGCAGTTTAGAATTTCGGGATTTGTTCAAAATAGTTAATAACTTGATCCATAGTAATGGGGTTAATTCCACATTTGTTACTCTCTGCGCCTTTTTATTATTCGTCGGCGCAATTGCTAAATCTGCACAATTCCCTCTTCACATATGGTTACCTGATGCTATGGAGGGGCCTACCCCTATTTCGGCTCTTATACACGCTGCTACCATGGTAGCAGCGGGAATTTTTCTTGTAGCTCGGCTTCTTCCTCTTTTCAGAGTTATACCTTACATAATGAATTTCGTTTCTTTAATAGGCATAATAACAGTACTATTAGGAGCTACTTTGGCTCTCGCTCAAAGAGATATTAAAAGAAGTTTAGCCTATTCCACAATGTCTCAACTGGGTTATATTATGTTAGCTCTAGGTATAGGTTCTTATCGAGCTGCCTTATTCCATTTAATAACTCATGCCTATTCTAAAGCTTTATTGTTTTTGGGATCCGGATCCATTATTAATTCTATGGAACCTATTGTTGGATATTCACCCGATAAAAGTCAGAATATGGTTCTTATGGGCGGTTTAACAAGATATGTTCCAATTACAAGAACTACTTTCTTATTAGGTACACTTTCTCTTTGTGGTATTCCGCCTCTTGCTTGTTTTTGGTCCAAGGATGAAATTATTAATGATAGTTGGTTGTATTCACCAATTTTTGCAATAATAGCTTGTTTTACAGCGGGATTAACCGCATTTTATATGTTTCGAATGTATTTACTAACCTTTGATGGGCATTTGCGTGTTCATTTTCTAAATTATAGTAGTACTAAAAATAGTTCATTCTATTCCATATCTCTATGGGGAAAAGCAGTACCGAAAGTAGTCAATAGAAATTTACTTTTATCAACAATTAATAATAAGGTCTTCTTTTTTTCAAAGGATACATATCAAATTAATGATAATATAAAAAATCGAATGCGATACTTGAGTACTTCTTTTATAAATAAATACACTTACATGTATCCTCACGAATCAGACAATACTATGCTATTTCCTCTTCTTATATTGACACTATTTACTTTGTTCATGGGATCAATAGGAATTGATTTTGATCAAGGAGTAGTAGATTTTGATATATTATCGAAATGGTTAACTCCATCGAGAAACCTTTTGAATAAAAATTCAAACTATTCTGTGAATTGGTATGAATTTTTTATAAATGCAATTTTTTCAGTAAGTATAGCTCTTTTTGGACTATTTATAGCATCCATTTTATATGGGTCTGTTTATTCATCTTTCAAGAATTTGGACTTAATCAATTCATTTGTAAAAAGGGGTCCTAAAAGAATTATCTTGGACCAAATAAAAAAAGTGGTATACAATTGGTCATATAATCGTGGTTACATAGACATTTTTTATACTAGAGTCTTAATCATGAGTATAAGAGGATTAGCCGAACTAATTCAGTTTTTTGATAGACGTCTAATTGATGGAATTATAAATGGGGTTGGGGTTGCAAATTTCTTGATGGGAGAAGGCATCAAATATATGGGAGGTGGACGAATTTCGTCTTATCTATTCTTGTATTTATCTTATGTATTAATTTTTTTATTAATCTTTTTATTTTAGAATTATTTTATAATAAATTTTTAGTGACGTAAAAGATATTTTTTCTTTTCCATCACTTGGACATGTATAAAAAAAATATTGTGACATTTCATTTCGTACAGCATTTTCAAATAGATCATTTTTTATATATCTAAATGGACGATTCCATCGTTTATAATCGAAAAAAAAAGTCATAAGAGGTTTTTCAAACCGGAAATGGGCATGGGTCTTTTCTTTTTTTTCTTCTTTAAGTCTTCCCAATTCCCAATTCTCTTGATACCCATCAAGATAAGAATCTTCGTCAACAGGGCTATCCTTATAGGATGTCTCTTTAAAGTGGAATTCATCTTTTGTTTTTTCCTTTCCATTCACCCGGATCTCTTCCGTTTCATCTATTTTGTCCGGATCCTCTTTTTCTTCCGAACAAAGGGAAGGGTCTTCTTCGGTGGATCCCCCTTGTTCCTGTTTAGTCGCCTTCGTTTCGGAAGTTGTTTCTACATCGATTTCTTCCTCACTTTCTCCCTTTTCTTCTGTTTCTGAGGTTTCTTTCAGTTTCTTAGTGACAATAGGCGACGGCATTCTGCCTAAATAGTAGACACAGGTGATAAATAAGAGAATACTAAAGATTCGAGCCATATAATTTCTCAATTCTGACACAAGGTACTTATTAGATCGAATAGAATGATTTTGCCGTATCCAGACTAAGACCAATCCAACCCATTTCATGAATAAAATGTGACCAATTAACCAACCAACAAAACTACTTGTTACAAATAACATCTTATTGTTGCATCGAAACGTATAAATGTTGACTAATCTGGTTAACGTTGAGCTTGGTAAAATGAAATGGTTGAATAATTGAAAAATTAGATTATTCAGGAATACACATTGAATGCTGAGATTACGCATTGAATTTCTGGTAGTAGATCCATAATCAAAAAGGTTTTTGTGATTGTTCCAGAAGAAATGAAACAAAAGATACGGTAGAACTAGGACAGTTATTGTATGAGGTCTACCCAATGCTAGATGCAGAGGCGCATAATAGATCGATATGAACATCATGAGCTGTCCCGTAATAAAACCAGTTGTTGCTGATACCCCCTTCTCGGTTCCTTCTTCCATAACCCGAGCTCGGAGAAGGAAGAGATAAGAGGGCCCTAT